GAAATGTGGAGGAAAGTAGGGGAAATGGCCGATACTACTGGAAGGATTCCTCTTTGGCTGATAGGTACTGTAACTGGTATTCTTGTGATCGGTTTAATAGGTGTTTTCTTTTACGGTTCATATTCTGGGTTGGGTTCATCTCTCTAGTAATCGGATGAGCCGGATTGTAGACATGAAAAAGTAAGAACTCTGCGGGCCCTTACCCTCCTTTGTCTGATTAGAGCGGAAAGGGCCCGCAGAGTTCTTACTCTTATAACGAGACTTTGATCTATTCCATAACCTACAAATTGGTTAGTTATCCAGTCAGCATAATCAAAATATTATATTTGTTTTGTAGAAATGACAAAAAGGATCCTTTGCTCTGATGTTTCAAACCACTCTCACTCTATTCTTTTGTTTCTTAATGATGTTTGTGAACAATTGAATCTAGCGGTTGATTCATAGTTCCTGCCCTTCCCCCAAAATATTAACAGGAAGCAAGAAGAAAGAACGAATCAATCGATTTTATCTATAATCCAATATAATAATTATATGGATTTCTAGGGATGAGACATCCTGCAAATCATTTCTAGACTAAACTAATAGAACCTTAATCAAAACTACTCTAAAAATAAAATAAAAACTCTGATCATATATCTGATCATATAATAAATAAAGATTTGGATATTCGTAAAAAAAAAATCCGCCTTTCAACCGGAACAGTCTCTTTTGTTTGAATAATTTCTCTAAGTTAGAAGTTTAACTTATATTGAATAAGTGAAGAATATTGAATAAGTGAATAAATTCTATTTGTTCAATAACTTATTCACCCATAATCCTTTTTTTCCCTTTGTTTGTCCACTACTTCTTATGAATCTAAACAAAGGAGTTCCGATAGACCTGGAAAAGAAGGAAAGGAATAGTAATCTTTGATGAACAGGAAAAAAAAATAATTATTATTTTGATACAAGACGACACAAGAAAAAGGAATTTTCACCCTTTTCTTGTGTCGTCTTGTGTCGAATAGAAGATTAGGAAGACTAGTAATCCTTCCTAAAAGTATTTGTTCCTTTCATTTTTCCCATCCTTGCCTTGTATTCTCTTCTTTTGTATTTGTTTGTATGCCTATTGTTTATTACTAAAATGGAATACAAGTAATGAATTCCAGGCGTCCTGCAAAACAAAAAGAGTATAAACAAAGCAAGCAAAAGGATTTACAGAATTTTTTGATCATACATAATTGTATCGATGGACAAAAAATCGGCACTTTTTACCAACTTTATGTTAAGGAATCTCTGGACCTAAAAATTCATTTCGTACAATTGAACTTTTTCAAACTGTTTCTTTTTAAGAACCAAAAAAACTTGTGCCAAAATAACAGATGCGAAAAAGAACAAAAGGCCTTGGACGCGTAATGGATCTTGAAGCACTATTTCTGCATCTCCCTGACCAAACCCTCCTACATTGGGATTGCTTGTTAATGGTTGATCAAGCTTGATGGATTCACCCTCTGAAACAAGAAGTTCTGGCCCTGGAGGTATAATATCAACCACTTGACGTCCATCCGATGCATCAACTATGGTTATTTCATATCCTCCCTTTTCTTTACGTACTATTTTGCTTACTATACCTGCTGATGTAGCATTATAGACTGTATTGTTACTCTTGCTACCATCAGGATAAATCTGACCCCTTCCTCTGTTCCCACCCACATATATGGGATATTTTAAGAAGTGAACGTCTTTCTTCGTAGCAGGGTCGGGGGAAAGAATGGGAAAGACGATTTCACTATATTTCTGACCCGGAACAGGACCTATCACAAGAATATTTTTTTTATTGGGACGATAACTCTGAAAAGACGGATTTCCTATCTTTTCTTTCAACTCAGGAGAAATACGATCGGGGGGGGCTAATTCGAATCCCTCGGGTAAAATAAGAACAGCACCCACATTCAAACCCCCTTTTTTACCATTAGCAAGAACTTGTTTCAGTTGCATATCATAAGGAATTCGAACAACTGCTTCAAATACAGTATCAGGAAGCACAGCTTGCGGAACTTCAATATCCACGGGCTTATTAGCTAAATGGCAATTAGCACATACAATTCGTCCAGTTGCTTCTCGTGGGTTTTCATAACCCTGCTGCGCAAAAATGGGATATGCATTTGAAATGTATGTTCGAGTTATTACATATATCATGATCGATACAGAAATGGATCGAGTCATCTGTTCCTTTACCCAAGAAAAAGTATTTCTATTTTGCATGTCCAATCATAGATCTCGGAATTTCTACAATAAATTAGATAGGGAACTTTACTAGTTCCCTATGCATGAGTCTGTCATTGTACTGGAATAGTTGTACTGGAATATAGGACGAATACCTTGAACCGGTAAAAATAAAATATAAAGAATTAAGTAAGATTCAAAATGCTTTCTTTATAAAGGAAGAAAGATTCTGATTTATTTGATTGATATCAGTAGATCAAATGAGTTCTTCATTCATTCATTGAATGATAAATGACTACAAGCGAAGGAGATACACGATTTAAATAATGGAAAATCCAATATTTCACAATTGTATCTAGAATAACTGGAAAAGTGGAAACAAGACCAGATATAATTTGATCGTTATGAGCCAATCCAAAATCGTTGTAGAACGAACCAATTATTAGTTCCCAACCATGAGTCGAGTGAAATCCAATCCATAAATCAGTAACTAAAAGAATCGAAAAAGCTTTTATTGTGTCACTTAAGTTATAGAGGAATTCCTGAACCCAAGAATTAAGAATGACAAGTTCCTCATTACCCAAAATAAAATAACCACTTAGAATAGCGAAAGAGATTATATTTGTCGAGAAATGCAAAATGATATGGAGATGATATTCATTGTGTGTTTTGACCAATTGTATCGTTTCCTTGTGTATTCCTATACGAAGTTTTTGTATATGTGTCTCCGGGTACTCCTTTATCATTGCGTCCAACAGAAAGAGTTCTTCTAATTCTATGAATCTTTCTAGAACGTTTTTCTCTTGAATATCATTCAAGAGAGTTTCGGATTGCCAGGTATTCCACCAATTAGTAACCCAAAGTTCCAGACATTTATTAAATGAGAGAGAGACCCACCAGGGCAAAAATACTATAGATACAAGATATGGGAAAGAAGGCAATGCTTTCTTTTTTTTCATTTTTTATCTGTGAATTTAATTGTTAATGAACCTGCTTCATTCGTTGACTCTATATGATATTTCTCTGAAGCACGAGTTCTATAACAAGGTATTGAACCTATGGGTCTATTCATTCCAATTTTTGTGTAAAAATTGAGTTTAGTTCTTGGATCTAGAAGGAATATAGAAATGGGATAAGGGTCCGTCCTTTTCGGATAAAAATGCAAAATCAATATTATTCCCAGATATCTCAATTGGGCAAATTCGAAGCAATTTCATCTTCATTTGTTCCTTTCTATGAATACTCGAAAACCCACTTAAAATAACGAATCGGATTTCGAAACGAAAACCCCCCTCAGTTAATTATTTCGAAATGTTTCACCGTCTAGCCACAACCAAGGAAAAAAAAGGGTATCATCAAAATTTTGGGCCTAAAAAGATGAGATGAATTCCGTATTACGAAATACATGTTCGGATATATTTGATGAATCCCTACTTATTAGATTAGCCTTTTTTTCTACTAGAAAATTTCTAGTAGAAAAGAATTGAGTTGGGATCCATACGCATACGAAATACTTTTGGTATACAAATGGTATACAAAAATTTCTTATTTTCTTAATTATAGTATAGTTTATTATAGTTATTCCATATACGCCCTCCTGCTTTTTTGTTTTATTCTATGGGATGGGAGTCGCCACGACAAAGGAAGGAGGAAATAGAATAATCTAACATGTTTTGTTCGAATGAACATTCCAAAAAGACTTCAATTGTATTAAAAAAGGAATTAGCAAGTTCCTTCCCCCATGCCGAGAAAACATTTATTCTTTATTGTGTTCAATTCATTTCAAAATACTTCAATTGGTACGCGCAAGAAATAGGCCAATTCGGCAGCTTTTTGTTCAATTTCTCGTGGAGTAAAATTCTCATCAGTACGAGTCAAGGGAATGGCCCCTTGACCTCTGATTTCCATATAAAGGACACGACGAGGATAAAGACCCTCTTTAACCTCAATTCTGATTGATTGGATATCTCTCATAAGGAAGCGAAGGAAGATGCGACGATTTATTCCAGGAAATCCCCAACGAAAAATGCACACAATTCCTTCTTTTATATCGAATCGGTCATAACCACTACCTACATTCCACAAAATTGTGCACCACAAATAGGAGCTAACGAATAGACCTGCGATCCCGTAAAAAGACATCACGATTCCTTGTGGAAAAAAAAGAATTTGCTGAGATGGAAATACGGATATCAGATTCCTACCAAGATAACTGGAAGTTCCAACCGCTAAGAATCCTAGTGAACCTAAAAAAAGGATACAGGCCCAGCAAAAATTACTTGTTTTTCGAGACCCCCTTATAAGTTCTATCCATATATGTTCTGATCGCCAATTCATACTATACTAGATCCAGTTGCATTCGATTGGAATTGAGAGAATAACCCAAATTTGACTTTACCTTTCTTGATCCCGAAGTAACTTTCATCAACTAGCACTATTCTGATGTGGAGTAATTGGTTAGATACATTGACTTTCTATTAAAAATATTTACTGATCCGTTCCGTTTTTAACCAGCTATACCCTGCATATATATACATGCATTTATGCAGATATCATGTATCCGCATGCATAACAGTTCTTTCATTTGTGTGTGGAAAGAACCACCTATCGTACCATATTGCACTAAATAAATATCTGTATTATGATACAGTGTTGAAATAAATTGATAAGATTTGGTCCCATTGGATCTAGACAATCTTATTTTTTTGGACATGAAGAGATAAAGAAGCCATTGCAATTGCCGGAAATACTAGGGCCACTAAAGGCACAAAAATAGAGGGTAAGTTGAGATCTGTCATAGAATGGGTGCCTCGATTTAATATTTGTATCTATATATTTGTATCTATTAGAAAGATATCTTATGATATGATAAGTATATCTATTATAAGTAATATTAAGTAATATTGACTATTGTATTTTATATACAATTTTATATAATATGGGGTTAGAAGTTTGAATAATAATATTCAATTGAATAATAATATTCAAAAATAATATAATACTACTAAGTATATATAAACAATTAAGTAAATATAAAAATAATATTTTAATATTTAATTAAAATATTAATAAAATAAAAAAAAAGGATAGATAATAAGTGCAAAAATGTATAACTAAATTAAGTGTACCTATTCATCTTTCTACACGAATATAGATAGGATAATCTTCTTTTACAAATTTTATTATTCTTCTTCTTCCATCCTTATGTTCTTTCTATCTTTCTTTCTAATCTAATAAGGAGTTTCTTATTAAAAAGGAGTTTTCTTATGAAAATTAAGTTCATTATGAATTCGCGACTCTAAATAATACGATCCAACAAACTGGGATTCATAGTAAAAATGCGATAGATATAGAAATTATTTTATTCCATTTCCATATTTGATATTTCTTTTTATTTTGATATTTTTTTTTTTTCATTATTGTCTATCTTAATTAATACGTAAGATAGCCAGATAAAATTCTTTTTATTTCCCCAAATTCGAATTCCTCGGAAAGAGAAATTCACTTTTTTATTTTATCCTGTTGGTAGAGGTTCATAATACCTAATCATGAATAGGGGTAAGATAAAAAATAGATCTGGATCTGGAAGAAAAAAAATTATCCGAAACTTCTGACTCTTACTAGAAAGTGTAACTTATATCACCAAAGAACATTTTTCTTAGTTTTTTTTATTACGATGAACTAAATACTTGTTCGCTACAAATAAAATAACTGAATCTAGTGCTATACTTTAATTTTTGGAATTTTGATTCAAGGGAAAGAAACCATGGAGCTGAAATAACTCACTTAGAACACCTTTTAAAGGATTACGTGGTACGATTGGGTCGAATAAGCCTTTATGGAATAAATACTCAGCCGCTTGTGAACCATCGGGTACTGTCTTATTCAATGTTTGTTCAATTACTCTTTTACCCGCAAATGCAATGTACGCATTAGGTTCAGCAATAATGATATCTCCCAACATACCAAAACTGGCTGTTACTCCACCGGTTGTAGGAGATGTAAGGACTGATACATAGAATAACTTTTTAGTGGATTGGTAATCATATGAAGCAGAAGATATTTTAGCCATTTGCATCAAGCTCAAACTTCCTTCTTGCATGCGTGCTCCTCCAGAAGCACACACAATAATGGCAGGTAGAGATCGATTAGTAGCATACTCAATCAAACGAGTGATTTTCTCACCTACTACAGATCCCATACTACCTCCCATGAATTGAAAATCCATAACCCCAATTGCTACGGGAATACCGTTTAGTTGACCTATGCCTGTTTGAACAGCTTCAGTTAAACCTGTCTTTCTTTGATAAGAATCGATACGATCTTTATAAGGTTCCTCTTCTGAATGAAATTGAATGGGGTCCATAGAAACCATATCTTCATCCATAGGATCCCAAGTGCCCGAATCAATCGAAAGTTCGATTCTATCTGAACTACTCATTTTCAAATGATATCCACACTGTTCACAAATATTCATTTTTGACCTAAGAAGTTTTTTATAATTTAATCCATAACAATTTTCGCATTGAACCCATAAATGTCTGTATTTTTTATTTATATCGAAATCATTAGATCTTCCTCTTATATTGAAATCACTGCCATTAGTACGAGTTCTTATACTACAACTTCCACTTTCACTACCACTTACATTTTCAGTACAAATGAAACTATAAATGTAACTGTCACTGTAATTGTCAGTACCATCTGAAATGGAACTATTAATACTGACTTCAAAACGAAGATAACTATTAATGCAACTATTAATGTGATTAGTCCAACTAGATTGAGTATCATACATGTAATGATAATAGTAGTGATTGTTTCTCTTAGACCCCCTATTCAAAAAACTAGAAAAAAAACCTTCTAATTCACTCAGAAAAGAACTATCATTGTCAATCTCAAAACTATGATTTTCAATATCAAAATATACGGAATAATTGTCACCATTACTATCCCTAACTAAAAAAGTGTCATCAGAGATCAAACTCCAAATATCCCTGATACCAAATAAATAATCAACATTACTGAAACTATAACTAACACTATCACTCCAATTTTTCTCCGTATCATTTAGAAGGGGTTCATCACTTCCACTGGTATGGCCAATAGCATCAAGACTTTCCATTGATTTACTTAAACCATACCTATGTTCTAACTTCTCGTTAGACAACATCGAATTGAACCACCATTTTTCCATAGAATCCTCCTGCCCCCTATTTGATGAAAATACAATAGATGAATAGTCATTCGATGAATAATTATTTTACTATTTTATTTCCTATCAGAATTAAGCATA